AGATAAAATGGCTGAAATTTTAGGTTGTAAATTGTAAATTTATATATAGATAATTAATTATCTTTTTATCAGAAAATCTTATATTCAAAATTATGATATTAAATTGCAAATTTAAAGGTAAAAAAAAATTTTAAGATTTAAATTTTATTTTTTTTTAATTTTGAAGATTAATAGTTTAATTTATATAACTTAAAATCTTTTTACTAATAAATAATAATATAATTAATTAAAATTCTACAAAAATTAATGAATATAAAAATATTTTTTTTAAAATAATTTTTATTTTGATAAAATCATTTATTGGAAATATTAAAGTTAAATAAAATAAAATAAGTTATTTTTAGATAAAGAAATAAATTAAAAATAGATATTATTATTAAAATAATTATAATTAAGATTAAGTTATTTAATATTAAATTTTTAATTAATATTCATTTTATTAAAAATCCTAATATAGGGGGTAATCCTATAATTGAAAAAATTAGTATTAGTATATTTAATTTAAAAAAATAATTTATATTAAAGAATTTTAATTGGTTAATATAATTTATATTGTATTGATTAAAAATAAAAATAATTATTGAATTTAAAATTAAATAAATTAAAAAGTAATTGATTCATAATTTTTCATTTATTAATAATGCTATTATTATTCATGATGAATTATTGATTGAAGATATTGCTAAAATTTTCCGTAATGAATTTTGATTAAATCCATAAATTGAATTAATTAAAAGTAAAGTAAATATTAAAATTAAAATTTTATTAAAATTTAAATAAGAAATTATAATTATTGGTGTAATTTTTTGTCATGTAAATATTAATAGACATGAAAATCAGTTCAATCCTTCAATTATTGAAGGTAATCAAAGATGAAATGGTATAAGACTTATTTTTATTAATAATGGTAAAATAATTAAAATATTATTATTTCAAAAAAAAAATATTGATTTATTAATTAAAAAAATTAATAGAATAATTGATGTAAAAGCTTGAATTAAAAAATATTTTATAGTAGATTCAATTGAATAAATTGAAGATTTAAAGTTAAAAATTGGAATAATAGAGAATAAATTTAATTCTAACCCTATTCATATTGAAAATCAATTTGATGAAGAAATTGAAAAAAAAGTTCTAAAAATTAGAATTATTAAAAATAATATTTTTGTAAAATTTAAATTAATTAGAAAAAAGAATTTTATTCTATATTTGAAGTATGAATCCAAAAGCTTTATTTAGCTTATTTTTCTAATTTATAATATTAGGTTAAAATAATTATATATATATATTTAAGTGTTAATTGCATTTAAATTTTTGAAATTTAAGGTTTAGTTAAAAACTAAAAATATAATTATTTAATAAAAGTATATTAAAATATTATACATGATTTACTCTATCAAAGTAATCCTTTTTCAGGCATTTTATTTATTTTTTAATAAAAATATATGTATTGGTTTTAAAAGAAAAATATCTTTAAAAATATTTTTTTTTAAAAAAAAAAAAAAAAAAATTTTTTTTTTAAACTTAAAAATTTATAATAAATTGGGAAAGCATGTCTTTTGTTTTTAACATAAAATGGGCAGTCCTGCCCATCCAAAAAAAAAAAAAAAAAATAAATATAAGAACTTATGAATATATAGTAGAATATCTATATATAATATTTATAATAATACTATTTATTAATATATAATATTTATAATATAATATTATTTATTATAATTAATATTTAATTATAATAAATTATAATATATTAATATTAGAGATTTAAGTTATGACAGATTATGATACATTAATATTAGAATATTTAAGTTATGACAGATTATGATACATTAATATTAGAATATTTAAGTTATGACAGATTATGATACATTAATATTAGAATATTTAAGTTATGTTATTTTAATATTATATTAAAATTTATTATTAAATATAGATTTATACATTTAATAATATTAATTATTAATAAATAAAATTTATTAGTTAAAGATAAATATTGTAAGAATAATAATTAATAGAAGTTATGATAGATTATGATGCATTAATATTAGAATATTTAAGTTATGACAGATTATGATACATTAATATTAGAATATTTAAGTTATGACAGATTATGATACATTAATATTAGAATATTTAAGTTATGTTATTTTAATATAATATTAAAATTTATTATTAAATATAGATTTATACATTTAATAATATTAATTATTAATAAATAAAATTTATTAGTTAAAGATAAATATTGTAAGAATAATAATTAATAGAAGTTATGATAGATTATGATATATTAATATTAGAATATTTAAGTTTATTATATATTTTAATATAATATTTAATAAAACCATTTATTTTTAAATTTTTAAATAAATTTATAATTTATTTTATTATAAAATTTTATTTTATTAAAAAAATATATGAAATTTATTAATAGATTAATATTTCTTAATGAATAAATTAAGTTCTCAGTATTAAATATTAAATATTAAAGAAATTTAGATTTAATTATTAATTTTAGTTTAAACAAAATATGTGCCAGCAGTTGCGGTTAAACATATTAAACAAATAAAATAGTTTGGTAAATAGTATTAAATATAATTTATAAATAAATTTTTTATTTTAAGGTAAAATTTAGTTAAAAATTAAAATTGTAAATATTTTATTCTATTAAATTTTATTTAAAACTAGGATTAGATACCCTATTATAAAAATTTAAATTATTTACTAAAAAATTAATAGTTAAGTTCTTTAAATTTAAAAAATTTGGCGGTATTTTAGTCTTATTAGAGGAACCTGTTTTTTAATTGATAATCCACGATTAATTTTACTTATTTTAATTTAATTTATATATCGCTGTCATGAATATATTTAAAAATTTATTTTCTTAAATTAATATTTTAATTTATGTTAAGTCAAGATGTAGTTTATAAATAAGAAAATAATGGGTTACAATAAATTTAATTTATGAAATTTAAAATGAAAATATAAATAAAATTGGATTTAATAGTAAATTTAATTATTTTATTAATATGAATAAAGATCTAAAATATGTACATATTGCCCGTCATTCTTAATAAAAATAAGACAAGTCGTAACAAAGTAAATGTACTGGAAAGTGTATTTAGAAAGAAATTTTAATAAAATTATTAAAATAAATATCTAAGTTTAAGTATATCATTTACAATGATAAGATGTTTTAAAAACTTTATTTAAAATTTAATTAATTAATATTTTAGGTATTTATTTTAATGATTTTTTTTAAAAATAATTTAAGTTTTTATTGTTTTAGTATTTAGTAAAAATAAATTTTTAGATTTATAGTTTAATAGTATTGTGAAAGAAATTTAATTAAATTTGAAAAAGAATATTTAAGTAGTACCTTTTGTATCAGGGTTAATTAAAAATTTTTATTTAATATTAAATTTCTCAAAATTTATAGAGTTAATTTTATTATTAATTTATTGTTGTATAAATATTTATAAAATATTATTAGTTTAGAAATTTAATTCGATATAAAATATTTAGTTATTTAAGATTTAAATTTAATTTAAAAATTTAAAAGTTTAATTATTTTTTTAATATAAATTTTAAATTTAAATTATTTTAGGGATAAGCTTGAAATTTTTATATAATTTTTTTTTATTAAATAATTTATAGGAATAGAAATTTTTATTTTAAGTTTGTAAAAATTTATTATTTTAAAAATTTTATTTATTATAAAAATATTTATTTATTATATTAAATTATATTAATTAATTTTAAATTAATAGAAATAATAATTAAATTAGTATAATATTTATATATAAATTATGAATTCGGCAAAAAATATTTTCATCTGTTTAACAAAAACATTGTATTAAGTTTTATTTAATATAAGATCTGCTCAATGATAATTTTAAATAGCTGCAGTATTTTGACTGTGCAAAGGTAGCATAATAATTAGTCTTTTAATTGAAGACTAGAATGAAAGATTTGATGAGAAATAAACTTTATTATTTATAAAATTAAAATTTTATTTTTAAGTAAAAAAGCTTAAATTTTTTAAAGGGACGATAAGACCCTATAAAACTTTATAATTATTAAATTTTAAATTTTTAGTTAATTTAAATTTTATTAAATTTTAATTGAATTTTAAAATAAATTTATATTTTTAATATTTATTTTATTGGGGTGATAAAAAAATTTAAACTTTTTTTAAATTTATCATTAATTAATGAATAGTTGAATTAAAATTTTTAATTAAAAGAAAAAGTTACTTTAGGGATAACAGCGTAATTAATTTTTTAAGTTCAAATTTAAAAATTAGTTTGCGACCTCGATGTTGAATTAAGATTAATCTTAGGTGCAAAATTTTAAGTATTAGGTCTGTTCGACCTTTAAATTCTTACATGATTTGAGTTCAAACCGGTGTAAGCCAGGTTGGTTTCTATCTTTTAAAAAAAATATTATTTTAGTACGAAAGGATTAAATAATAAAATTAAATTTTTATTAAATGAATAAAATTAAATTTATATTTATAGATTATAAATAATATAAACTATTTTGGCAGATAATTGTGTTAAATTTAGAATTTAATTATATAATTTTAATTATAGATAGTAATTAATTTAATTTTTTTTTTTGTTAATTTTTTTATTTTGTTTTTAATAGTTTTTATAAGAGTTGCTTTTTTTACTTTATTAGAACGTAAAGTTTTAGGGTATATTCAATTACGTAAAGGTCCTAATAAATTTATAATTAAAGGAGTATTTCAGCCTATAGGGGATGGTTTAAAATTATTTTTAAAAGAATTAAATTATCCAATTAATTTAAATTTTTTTATTTTTATTTTTTCTCCAATATTTGGACTTTTAATTTCAATTTTTTTGTGATTAATTTATCCTTATTTAGGATTAAATTATATTATATGTTTTGGGTTAATTTATATATTTTGTTGTTCAAGAATAATAGTTTATATTTTTTTAATAATTAGTTGGTCTTCAAATTCTAATTATTCAATTTTAGGGATAATTCGTTTTATTTCTCAAATAATTTCTTATGAAGTTAGAATAATGATTATTATTATTAATATAATATTTTTAATTAATAGTTTTAATTTAAATGATTTTTATATTTATCAAATTAATTTTAAGTTTTTTTTTTTTTTATTTTTTTTGTGTTTAATATTGTTAATTAGATTTTTAGCAGAATTAAATCGTTCTCCATTTGATTTTTCTGAAGGAGAATCAGAATTAGTTTCAGGATTTAATATTGAATTTAGAAGAATATCTTTTATTTTTATTTTTATATCTGAGTATATAAGAATTATATTTATAGGAATAGTTTTTTGTGAAATATTTTTTGGTGTTATAATAAATAAATTTATTTTAAATTTTTATATTTTAATTTTTATATTTTTAATTATTTGATTGCGGGGGTTTTTACCTCGTTTTCGTTATGATAAATTAATGTATTTAGTTTGAAAAATAATTTTACCTTTATCTTTATATTTATTTATTTTTAATTATTCAATTAAAATATTAAATTTATATCATTAATTTAAGTATAAGTTAATAGAATTATTATTTTCTAATTTTTATTTTCAAAATAAATATTTTATTTTAAATTAATTAACTATTTATTATAAAAATTAATTTAATAATTTTATTTTAAATTAAAATTTTATCTCATATTTTTATAATATAATAATTAATAAAAAAAAATGAAAAATATAGTAAGGTAAAAATTTGTCCAATTTCAATAAATGGATATTCAACAGGTTGTATACCAATTCAAGTTAATATAAAAAAATTTATAATAAAATTTCAAAATAAAATTTTATTTAATGGATAAAATTTAATTCTTAAAAATTTTTTTTTATTTATTATAGGTATGATGAATAAAATTATAATTGATATTAATAATGCAATTACTCCTCCTAGTTTATTAGGAATTGCTCGTAAGATTGAATATGAAAAAAGAAAGTATCATTCTGGTTGAATATGATTAGGAGTAATTATTGGATTTGCTATAATAAAATTATTATGATCATTTAATAAAAATGGTATAATTAGAGTTAAGATTAAAAATATTCATAAAAAAATAATTAAACCAATTAAATCTTTAATAATAAAATAAGGAGAAAAAGGAATTTTATCAAAATTTCTATTAATTCCAAGTGGGTTATTTGATCCTGTTAAATGTAAAAAAAAAAGGTGAATAAAAGTGAATAAAATAATTACAAAGGGTATAATAAAATGAATTGAGAAAAATCGGGTTAAAGTGGCATTATTAATTGAAAATCCTCCTCAAATTCAAATTACAATTGAATTACCTAGATAAGGAATTGCAGATAATAAATTAGTAATTACAGTGGCTCCTCAAAATGATATTTGACCTCAAGGTAATACATAACCTACAAAAGCTGTTATTATTGTTAATAATAATAGTAAAACTCCAATTATTCATGTTATTTTAAAATTAAATGAGTTTATATAAATTCCTCGTCTAATATGGATATATATTATAATAAAAAATATTGATGCACCATTAGCATGGAAAGATCGAATTAATCATCCATAATTAATATTTCGATTTATGTTAATAATACTTTGAAAAGCAAGATTAATATCTGTTTTATAATGGAAAGCTAAAAATAAACCTGTTAAAATTTGATTTATTAAACAAATTAATAGTAATGAACCAAAATTTCATATAAATCTAATATTGGAAGGTGTAGGTAAATTGATTATTGGTATTAAAATTTTTAATATAGATTTTTTCATTTAAAATTTTTGTCGTATTGGTCCTTTATTATTTTTTAATAATCAAATAATTAAAATTAATATAAAAAATAAAATTATTATAATAAAATAAATTATTAAGTTATTAGGAACTAAAAATATATTTATTAAATAAAAGTTGTCTTCAAAGTTTAAATTATTTTCAAATTTAAAATTTTCTATTATGTTAATATTATTAATAAAATTAAGTAAGATTATAAATAAAATTATTTTAATAAATAAAGATTTTACATTTTTTATAGTATTTAGTTCATTAGATGCAATTCTTGAAATATATGAAAAGATAATTATTAATCCTCCGATATAAAGAATAAAAAGTATATAAGAGATTCATGAGGTTTTATTAATTAAATTTATTAATATTGTAATTAATATTGATTGAATTAAAATTGTGAAATTTGTTATTAGTGGAGATTTTAATGTTATTAGTATATAAGATAGGGATAAATTTATTAATATAATAATTTTAATTATAATTCAGTATATATTTTAATTAAAATATTAATTTTGGAGATTAATGATAATATAAATTTTATATTTATACTGATTATATTTTAAAAATATTTTTTAATTTTGATTTACAATATCAATGTTTTTTTTAAACTATTAAAATGATAAATTTATTTTTTTTAGTATTAATTTTTATATTAATTTTTGGTGTTTTTTTTTTATATATTTAATTTTAATCATTTATTAATAATGTTATTAGCTTTAGAATATTTAATATTAATTTTATGTTTAATATTTTTATTTTATTTTATAATATTTATTAAACAATATATTTTATTATTAATATTTTTTATTTTTTGTATTAGAGAAAGAGTTTTAGGTTTAACTATTTTAATTATAATAGTTCGATTGTATGGAAATGATTATTTAAAATCTTTAATAATTTTACAATGTTAATAATTTTTATATTAATTTTTTTTGGGATGATTTTATTTAGCTTTAATATTAGGGGATGATGATTTTCTCAAAATTTTTTTTTTTTTTTTTTTTTTTTTATGTATTTAAAAATTCCTTTATTAAATTATTTTATAAATATTAGTTATTTATTTGGTATAGATATATTTTCTTATTTAATATTTATATTAGGAATTTGAATTATTAGATTAGTTTATATTTCTAGAATTAATTTAAAAAAATTTTATTATTATTATTTTAATTTATTAATATTTATATTTATTTTTATTTTTTATTTTTGTTTTTTTAGAAATAATTTAATTTTATTTTATATTTTTTATGAAATTAATTTAATTCCTGTAATTATTTTGATTTATGGTTGAGGTTATCAATTTGAACGATTTAAGGCTGGATTTTATTTATTTATTTATATAATTTTTTTTTCTTTACCTTTTTTTTTTTGTTTATTAAAATTAAATAATTTAATTTTTATATTTTTATATTATTTTGATTATTTAAATTTAATGAATTTATATTATTTTTTATTTTTATTAATGATTTTTTTAGTAAAAATACCTATATTTTTATTTCATATTTGATTACCAAAAGCTCATGTTGAAGCTCCAATTGCTGGTTCAATAATTTTAGCTGGAATTATATTAAAATTAGGGGGTTTTGGAATTTTTCATGTTTTAAAATTTATTTTTTATATAAATTTGAAATTTAATTTTATTTTTATTTCTTTAAGATTGATTGGAATAATTTTTTTAAGTTTAAATTGTTTTTTTCAAAGTGATTTAAAAATTTTAATTGCTTATTCATCTGTAATTCATATAGGATTAGTTATTATTGGTTTATTAACTTTAAATAATTGAGGATTTAGTGGATCTTTAATTTTAATAATTGGTCATGGTTTATGTTCATCTGGTTTGTTTTGTTTAAGAAGAATTTGTTATATACGTTTTAAAAGTCGTAGAATATATTTAAATAAAGGTTTAATTAATATTTTTCCTTTTTTATCATTTTGATGATTTTTACTTTGTTCTTCTAATATATCTTTTCCTCCTTCTTTAAATTTATTTGGGGAATTATTTTTATTAATAAGTTTAATAATTTGATTAGATAATTTATTTTATTTATATTTTTTGATTATAATTTTAATATTTTTGTATAGTTTATATTTATATTTATATACTCAGTTTGGTAGGTTAATTTTTATTATAAATTATTTTATTTATATTTATTTGAGTGAATATTTATTATTAATATTACATTGATTTCCTTTAAATTTGATTTTTTTAATTTTAGATTTATTTTAATATTTAAATAGTTTATTAAAAATAATAATTTGTGGAATTATAGAATATAAAATTTTATATTTAAATAATTAAATTAAATTTTTTTTTTTTTTTTTTTTTTTTTTTTTTTTTTAATTTTTTAATTTTTTTTTTTTTTGGATTATATTTTATTTATTTTAATAAAGTTTTTTTTATTGAATATATAATTTTTTATTTAAATTCATGTTTAGTTTTATATGTAATTTTAATTGATTGAATATCAATAATATTTATATCTTTTGTATTTTTAATTTCTTCTATAATTTTATTATATAGAATAGAATATATAAATTTTGATTTAAATAAGAGTCGATTTTTATTTTTAATAAATTTATTTATTATATTTATAGGATTTTTAATTTTAAGACCTAATTTAATTAGAATTTTATTAGGTTGAGATGGTTTAGGATTAGTTTCATTTTGTTTAGTAGTTTTTTATCAAAATAAAAAATCTTATAGTTCTGGATTAGTAACAGTTTTAATAAATCGAATGGGAGATTTATTTATTATTTTAAGTTTAATTTGAGTTTTAAATTTTGGTTCTTGAAATTTTATATTATTGAATTATTATAGTAATTTAAATTATTTATTTTATATTAGTTTAATATTAATATTTGCGAGATTAACAAAAAGAGCTCAACTTCCTTTTTCTTCTTGATTGCCTTTGGCAATAGCAGCTCCTACTCCTGTTTCTTCTTTAGTTCATTCTTCTACTTTAGTTACTGCTGGTATTTATTTATTGATTCGTTTTAATGAAATTTTTTTAAGTTTTAATTTTTCTTTTTATTTAATAGTTATTTCTTGTTTAACAATATTTATATCTGGTTTAAATGCTATTTTTGAGTTTGATTTAAAAAAGATTATTGCTTTTTCTACTTTAAGTCAAATAAGATTTATATTTATGATTTTATGTTTAGGGAAAATTGATATATGTTTTTTTTATTTATTAATACATGCATTATTTAAATCAATAATATTTTTAAGTGCAGGAATTTTAATTTTAAATATAAATAATAATCAAGATATTCGTAAAATAGGAGGTTTAATTAATTATTTACCTTTTAGAAGATTAATTTTTATATTTACATTAATATCTTTATGTGGTTTTCCTTTTTTTTGTAGTTTTTATTCTAAAGATTTAATTTTTGAATTTTTTTTTATGATAAATTTGAATTTAATTTTTTTTTTTTTTTTTTTATTTTCATTTATTTTAACTTTTTTTTATTCTATTCGAATTATTTATTATTTATTATTAATAAATTTTTGTATAGTTAATTATTTAATAATTATTAAGTTTGAAAGAAAATTTTTAATTTTGAGTATAATATTTATTAGTTTTATTATATTATTTTTTGGTTCTTTTTTTATATGATTAATATTTTATAAATTTGATTTAATTTTATTAGAATTGAAATTTAAATTGTTATCTATATTAATTTTAATATTTAGAATTTGATTTTTTTTTGAATTAAATAATTTTTTATTTTCTATAGTTTATTTTTTTTCTTTATTTAAGATTTTTTTTTTTAGTTTGATATGAAATTTATTATTTTTTAAAATTAATTTTTTTTTAAATTATTTTTTAAAATTTAGATATTTTTCTATTAAAATTATTGAATTTGGTTGAATTGAATATAGTTTTCATTTAGGTTTAGTTCAATTTATTAAAATTTTAATAAATTATAATCAAAATATTTTTTTAAATAGCTTTAAAATTTATTTTCTAATTTTTTTTTTGTGATTTTTTATTATTTTAATTTTAAATTTTTAAAATGATAAAAGTTTTTTTTTTTTTTTTTTTGCTGTTACAAAGAATTTAGATTAAAGTTTAGTTTTTGGAAAATTAATTCTATGAAATTTTGGATTAAAAAATGTTAAGAAGGTAACTACCTTTGGATAAAAAATATTTTTTTTTTCTATAAAGATTTAGATTATTTTTTTTTAAAAATAATTAATTTATTTTAATTTTAAATTTTTAAAATGATAAAAGTTTTTTTTTTTTTTTTTTTGCTGTTACAAAGAATTTAGATTAAAGTTTAGTTTTTGGAAAATTAATTCTATGAAATTTTGGATTAAAAAATGTTAAGAAGGTAACTACCTTTGGATAAAAAATATTTTTTTTTTTCTATAAAGATTTAGATTATTTTTTTTTAAAAATAATTAATTTATTTTAATTTTAAATTTTTAAAATGATAAAAGTTTTTTAATAATTTAAAGTTTAAATAGCTTAATAAAGTAGAGTATTATATTGAAGATATAAAGGAAATTGAAATAATTTTTAAATAATAATGATAATATTTAAAATATTTATTTATATAATATAAAAATTTATTTTATATTTAAATTTAATTTTTTTTATTTATAATATAATTTAATTTTTATTATTTTTATATTGAAAATATAATGTTTTTTTTAAACTAATAAATATTTAGATAAATTAAATATTTTAAATTAAATTAATGATTATTATAATATATTTAAAAGATTAAACAAATTATTGCTTTAAAAGATAGTTAGCAGCTTCTTTTTAAAAAATCTTTTTAATTGGAAAATTTTAATTTTCAATATTATTATTAACAGTAATAAACCTCTTTTTTGGTTTCAATTAAATCTTAATTAAAATATTTATTTATAAAATTTAAATTATATAATATTATTGATTAATTATATAATTTTTATTTTATTTTTATTAATTAAATTATTATTAAATTAAATAAGGATATTGATAATATCTATTATTAAGTCGAAATTAATATGTAATTTATTACTTCTTATTTTTAAGATAAATTTAAAAATAATTTTTAATAGCAAATTAAATGTTATAAATATTAACTATTATCCTTATAATTTTCAATTTAAAGATCCAAATTTTCATTCATAAAATAAAGAAAAAATTATAAAAAAAAAAAAAATAATGAATAAAAAATTTAAATTAATTAAGTTTGAAATTTTGAAGTTTAAAATTATTGGGAGAATAATTGAGATTTCAATATCAAAAATTAAAAAAATAATTCCAATTAAATAAAAATTTAATGAAAATGGAATTCGTGATTTATTAAAAGGATCAAATCCACATTCAAAAGGTGAGGATTTATTAAAATTAAATTTTATTTTTATATTAATTAATATTATAAATATTAATAAAATTAAAAGAATTAGAATTATTGGTAAAATTATTATTAGATTTATAAATATTATCTTATTTAATTTATTTATAAACTTTTTAATTGGAAATTAAATATACTTTTTATATTAATAAGATTAATTTTATTAATTATTAATTTTTAATAAAATTTTAAAATTATTAATTATTTCATCAATAAAAAGTTATATATAAAAATAATCAAATAATATCAATAAAGTGTCAATATCAAGCTGCTAATTCAAATCTAATATGATGAATAAATGAAATTTGATTTTTAATTAATCGGATTAAGTTAATTAATAAATATAAAGTTCCAATTAATACATGAAGTCCATGAAATCCAGTAGCTATATAAAATGAAGATCCAAAAATTGAATCGGAAAAAGTAAAAGTTGCTTGTTTATATTCAATTATTTGAAGAATTAAAAAATAGATACTTAAAATAATTGTTAAATTTATAAATATTAATGTTTTTTTTTTATTATTTGTTAATAAATAAAAATGTGTTAAAGTAATTGTAAATCTAGAAGTTAATAAGATAATTGTATTTAAAAGAGGAATTAATATTGGATCAAAAAAAATAATATTTTTGGGAGGTCAATTTAGTCCTAATTCAATTGATGGTGCTAATGAATTGTGAAGAAAATTTCAAAAAAAAGAAATAAATAAAAATATTTCTGAGATAATAAATAAAATTATTCTGAATTTAATTAAGTTTATAATAAAAAAATTATGATTTCCTTGAAAAGTTCTTTCTCGGATAATATCTCGTCATCAAGTAAATGCAATAGTAATAATTATAAGTAAATTAAAAAAAAAAAATATATTAGATTTAAAATTTAATATTATAATATTTGAAATTATTAAATTAAATGTATTTAATGAAGTTAAAATTGGTCAAGGTCTTAAAGTTAAAATAAAATATGGTTGATTAATTTTTTTCATTTTATTAAACTAAAATTTATTCACTAGAATATAAAGATGAAAGTATTGAAAATACATATCTTTGGATTAATGCTACACATAATTCAAATATTATTAATATTATTTGAATTAAAATAATAATGAATATTATTGAATTAAAATTTAGTAAAGTTATTAATAGATGTCCAGCAATTAGATTTGCTGTTAATCGAATTGAGAGTGATAAAGGACGGATAAAAATTCTTATAGTTTCAATAATTGCTATTAAAGGAGCTAATAAAATTGGGGTATTTATTGGGATTAAATGAATAATAAAGTTTTTTAAATTTAAAGTTATTGATATTATAATAAAAAATAATCAAAATGGTAAAGCAAGAGTTATTGAAAAAATTATATGACTAGAAGATGAAAAAATATAAGGGAATAATCTTATAAAATTATTTAAAAAAATAAATATAAATAAAATAATAAAGATAAATGATGGTGATTTGGTTTTTTTTATTTTGTATAATATTAATATTTCATTATTAAGAGTTATAAATATTTTATTGTATAAAATATTAATTCGATTTGGGATAATTCAAATTGAATTAGGTATGAATAAAATAATTAATATTCTTGTAATTCAATTAAATTGAATATTAAAAATTGATGTAGAGGGATCAAAAATATTAAATAAATTTATTATAATTTTTAATTATTTTTTTTTTAGAATTTAAGGTTTTAATTGATTTAATAAAATTGAAATAAAATAAATTTATAATAATTAAAAAAATTATTATAAAGAATAAAAATAAGATTAATCAATTTATAGGTGCTATTTGGGGAATTAAAAAATATTTAAAAATAATTTTAATTTGACAAATTAATGTTATAAATTTAACTAATTTTTTTCATTAGAAGTAATTGCTAGTTTACTATAAATTGATTTAAGAGATCATTACTTTGCTTTTCAGTCATCTAATGAAAATTTAAAAATTTTTAATTCAAAAAATAAATTTATTTAAATTAATTGATTCAATTTGAATAGGTATAAATCTATGATTAATTCCACAAATTTCTGAGCATTGACCAAAGTATAAACCTGGACGATTTAAAAAAAGATTAATTTGGTTTATTCGGCCTGGAATTGCATCTATTTTGATAGCCAATCTAGGAATAGTTCATGAATGAATTACATCATCAGAAGAAATTAATAATCGAATATTGAATTTATAAGGAATAATAGTTTTATTATCAACTTCAATTAATCGAAAGTGGTTTTTTGAAATTGAATTAATTATATAAGAATCAAAATTAATATTTATAAAATCTGAATATTCATAAGATCAAAATCATTGATGCCCAAAAATTTTAATTGTTAAAATTGGTGATTTAATTTCATCTATTAAATATAGTAAATGTAATGAAGGTATAGCAATAAAAATTAAGATAATAGGGGGGATAATTGTTCAAATAAATTCAATGAATTGATTTTCTGAAATTTTAATATTAATGAATTTATTTTTTATAATATAAATTATTATGTAAGAAATTATGAATATAATTATAGTAATAATAAAAATTGTATGATCATGGAAAAAAATTAATTGTTCTATTAAAGGTGAATTTCTATTCTGGAATCTTAGTTTTATTCATGATATAATTTCTAAAAAAAGATTAATCTTTATAATTGAATTTTAAGTTCAATGCATTTTTCTGCCATAATAGAAATTAATAATTAAGGGTAATTCAGAATATGAATGTTCTAATGGTGGTGAATTGTGTATTCATTCAATTGAGTTATTAAGATTTAATTTAAAAATAATTATTTTTTTTAAAAAAATTCTATTTCATATTGTATAAATTAAAATAATAATTCTAAATGTTGAAATTATTGATCCAATTGAAGAAATTAAATTTCATAATATAAAGTTATTTGGATAATCTGAGTATCGTCGAGGTATACCATTTAATCCTAAAAAATGTTGTGGAAAAAATGTTAAATTAACTCCAATAAATATTAAAATAAATTGAATTTTTAAAAGAAAATTATTTATTGAAAATCCTGTGAAAATTGGAAATCAGTGAATAAATCTTGCAATAATTGCAAATACAATTCCTATTGATAAAACATAATGAAAATGTGCAACTACATAGTATGTATCATGAAGAATAATATCGATAGATGAATTAGCTAAGATAACTCCAGTTAAACCTCCTATTGTAAATAAGAAAATAAATCCTAATGATCAAATTGTTGATGGAGAAAAATTAATTTTTGATCCATAAATAGTTGCTAGTCAACTAAAAATTTTGATTCCTGTTGGAATAGCAATAATTATTGTTGCTGATGTAAAATAAGCTCGAGTGTCTACATCTATACCAATAGTAAATATGTGATGAGCTCAAACAATAAATCCTAATAATCCAATTGTTAATATAGCATAAATTATTCTAATATTACCAAATGTTTCATTTTTATTTCTTTCTTGACTAATAATGTGAGAAATTAGACCAAAACCTGGTAAAATTAAAATGTAAACTTCTGGATGACCAAAAAATCAAAATAAGTGTTGATATAAAATTGGATCTCCTCCTCCTGAGGGATCAAAAAATGATGTGTTTAAATTTCGATCAGTTAAAAGTATAGTAATTGCACCTGCTAATACAGGTAAAGAAAGAATTAATAAAATAGCAGTAATTAAAATTGATCATGGAAATAAAGGAATTTGATTTAATTTTAAATTGTTGGGTATTATATTTAAAATTGTGCAAATAAAATTGATTGCTCCTAAAATTGAAGAGATTCCTGCTAGATGAAGTGAAAAAATTGTTAAATCTACTGAAATATTATTGTGAGCAATATTGTTTGAAAGAGGCGGATAAATTGTTCATCCTGTTCCTGTTCCATTATTAATTATAAATCTACAAATTATTATTATTAGAGAGGGTGGTAATAATCAAAATCTAATATTATTTAATCGAGGAAATGATATATCTGGACATCCTATTATTAATGGAATTAATCAGTTACCAAATCCTCCAATTACAATAGGTATTGTTATGAAAAAAATTATAATAAAAGCATGAATAGTTACAATAACATTATAAAGTTGATTATTATTAATGATGGAATTAATTTGTCTTAATTCTAATCGAATTAAAATTCTTAAAGATGATCCAATTATTCCTGATCATATTCCAAAAATAAAATATAAAGTTCCAATATCTTTATGATTAGTTGAGAAAATTCATTTAAT